ATTCTTGGTATGGTTTTTGTCATATTTTATAATCTCATAAATATGAGTCAGAGATATACGGAAATATCCATTTCATGTCAAAACAGATCCTTTATTTGTGTATTGGGTCCTTTTGAGAGTCCCTTTTAAGAAAGATTATCCCTGTCTCTGTTTATGCCTTGGGTTGGAACAAATTACTATAATTCGCCCCCGCCTACGGATCAGGCGACATTTTTCACAAATTCTACGAACGGAGGCCCTTATTTTCATATTTGTAATTCCTTACCTTAATTTCGAATCTACTCCTTGGAAGAAAATAAGTCTCTTGAAATTTTGAACCTCCAATTGCATCCGCACGAGAGGGATGTTGAAAAAGCCACTTAGTCGGTCGAATCTTTGTTGCGGAGTCTATAAATTATGCGTCCCCTGGTTGAATCATAACGACTTACTTCAATTTTTACTCTATCGCCTGGCAGTATCCGTATAAAACTACGCCGGATCCTTCCTGAAACATAACCTAGAATCAGATCTTCATTATCTAAACGAACCCGAAACATACCATTGGGAAGTGATTCAGTAATTAAACCTTCATGAATCCATTTTTGTTCTTTCATTCCAGGCAACCCCCTTGAATTATCAACTAATGGAGGAGGAGTGATATTAGACAACCCGCCCTCCTCTTTCTTTTTTTTTCACAAAACAAAGAGGAAGTTACGGATGCAATTCGGATACCAGAAAGATCACCATATATAACACAAAATTTCTCCTCCAATTCCTTCTAGTCGAGCCTCTCGGTCTGTCATTATACCCCGAGAAGTAGAAAGAATTACAATACCCATTCCGCCTAAAATCCTAGGAATTCGTTGATGGTTGGAATAGATTCGTAGGCCAGGTCGGCTGATACGTTTTAAAACAGTTCTATATGGCCCTTTTCTATTCCTTCTATGTCGCAGAGTTGAAACCAAGAAAAATTTATTGCTTACTCGATGTTTTCTCACATTTTCGATAAAGCCTTCTCGTAGAAGTATTTTAACAATGGTTTCGGTGATATTTGTAGATGCTATTCGAACTGTTCCTTTTTTATCCATGTCAGCATTTCGTATAGAAGTTATTATTTCAGCAATAGTGTCCCTACCCATGATGAACTATAATTATTGGTGCCTCCGAGTTTTTATATAATCAACATGCTCTTATTTTTTTTCTTTTTTTTTTAGAGTTATTTATTATTTAAGGTATATGCGTGAGAAACAATCTACTAATGCATTCTACTAATTAAATTAATCTAATTTAGATATCCTACTATTTCAGATATCAGACAGCCTTTTATTATTATTTTAGATGCCCTACTTGTCTATATTATGATTATGTTCTCGTCTATTAGTATTTATAATACCTCAGGAGCTAATGAGACTATTTTAGTAAAATTCAACTGTCTCAATTCCCGAGCGATCGCACCAAAAACTCGAGTTCCTTTTGGATTTCCTTCTTGATCAATGACAACTGCTGCATTGTCATCATATTGTATTATCATACCATTGTTACGTTTGAGTTCTTTACATGTACGTACAATTACAGCTCTGATTACTTCTGATCTTTGTAGAGGCATATTGGGCACTGCTTCTTTGATTACAGCAACAATAACGTCGCCAATATGAGCATATCGACGATTACTAGCTCCTATGATTCGAATACACATTAATTCTCTAGCCCCGCTGTTGTCCGCTACATTTAAATAGGTCTGAGGTTGAATCATATATATTTTTTTTTTCAATGCAAAGGGCGAAGAAAAAAGAAAAGAAGAAATATTGTTTGTCCATAAATAGAAATAAAGAAATTGCGGTTTTTTTTCACAGGGCCCCTTTTCGTTTCACACCCCTATTCCGCAATAACGAATTGAGTTCGTATAGGCATTTTGGACGCAGCTATAGAAATAGCTTCTCTGGCTACCATTTCTGATACTCCACCCATTTCATAAAGTATTCGACCCGGTTTAACGACGGATACCCAATATTCGGGAGATCCTTTCCCCGAACCCATACGTGTTTCGGTAGGCCTTACTGTAACAGGCTTGTCTGGAAATATACATACCCATATTTTTCCGCCACGACGCGCATATCTTGTCATAGCTCGCCGCCCCGCTTCTATTTGTCTAGATGTGATCCAAGCGGGTTCAAGTGCCTGAAGGGCGTATCCGCCGAAACAAATTCGATTGCCTCGATAAGATATTCCCTTCATTCTTCCTCTATGTTGTTTACGAAATCTGGTTCTTTTGGGGTTATAGTTGATGGTTGTTTCTCAATGCCATCTCTACTGCAGAACCGGACATGAGAGTTTCTTCTCATCCAGCTCCTCGCGAATGAAACAATTAAATAATATTACAGATATCTATTTGTATTTAATATTTAATGAATAAAATAATACATCATGGAATTCTTTGAGATCGAATCTGTCACGTAGGAATTGTTATATCTTGCTCGCATATAAAATTAGAAATAGATTTCGATTCTATTATTTTTATTTTATTTATTTTTTAATAATAATATAATATATAATTTTAGAATAATATTTTATTCTAATAAATTGAAATTATATTCTAGAATATAGAAATTTTAATAGAATTTCATTTAAAATAAAAATAATTGTCTTAATTTTTTTTTATTAATTTAGAATCTTTATTTTTACCTTTATTTAATCGCCCAAAACTTAGCAATCCAATAAGGCTTTCGCGAGCGAATATTTGCTCTTTTAACATCACCTTTCATTCGTAGGGGCATCCCATAACCTAACAGAATAGAATTGGTTCTTGGCTCGTTCCGCCATCCCGCCCAATGAATCATTAGGATTCGTTTTCAAGGAATCTTACGCAGTCACGGGTTCCGTCGTTCCCATTGCTTCTCGATTTATGGCTAGGCCCAAACTCTGCAATGGAGCTCCTAAAAAAAATTGTTCCTAAATCAATCTGCTCAGTCTTTATTGACTTGATGCTCTTTCTCCTTATCATTTTTTCTTATGAATTGGATTCATCTAATTCATTATTAATTATGGACGAATCAAATACGTATTAATGCTTTTTTACACTGCCTTTTTGAGATAGTTCATAGACCATACATATTGGAATCTTATATCATTGCTATTCTTTTTCTTTCTTTCTCTCACCCCTCCACCTATCCATATCCCTTTGTTTCACTTAGAATCTGATTTTATTGTCTTTTATATAAGATTTCAGTTGCTACAACAATATGATCGATACATCAATCATATAGTGACTGGTTCCTTGGATCTAGATAATACGAAGCAATGAGCTGGTTATTAGTTATCTAGTTATTAGTTCATACTAGGGGGTGATCCCTTGCTTTTTAATCCTAACCCTAAATAAAAAACCAACGAGTCACACACTAAGCATAGCAATTATATGGAGTCAATCGAATTATTATTCAACCCTATAGAATTATAAAAATTAGATATTTTTTTTATTGAACCTAAAAAATGAACAAGTTTGTGATTTTTATTCAATTGCTGGATGGGTGGAACAGAAAGACAACGAAAGGGCCGTTATTCCTCGTCTGTAAATATCCAAATTTTGATTCCTAATGCCCCGTAGATAGTTCGAACTGTATAGGAACAATAATCAATTTTAGCTCGAATGGTTTGTAGGGGAACCCTGCCTTCTCTGATCCATTCGACACGCGCAATTTCTTTTCCGTCGATACGCCCTGCAATTTGTACTTGAATTCCTTTTGTATCTGCTTGTTCAGTTAATTCAATAGCTTTTTTCATTGCCTTTCGAAAAGAAACTCTATTTTTTAATTGTCCGGCTATAAATTCGGCAAGAATATTAGGTTGTCCATAAGGTTTTGCAACTCTTGTGATAGCAATGTTAAGTTTTCGGTTCACAGAATTAAATTCTTTTTGTACATTGCTTTGTAATTCTTCGATTCCTCGTGGGCTGCCCTCTATTAACATTAACAATTTTGGGAATCCCATATATATTGTGACATGGATCAAATCGATTCTTTTTTGAATCTTTATGCATGCAATCCCTTCGACACCAGAGGATATTTTCATATTTTTTTTTACATAATTCTTGATACAATCCTGTATTTTTTTATCTTCCTGGAGACCTTCGGAATAACTTTTTGGTTGTGCAAACCAAACAGAATGATGACTTTGGGTTGTACCAAGTCTGAAACCGAGTGGATTTATTTTTTGTCCCATAACACCTCGCTGTTTCTGTTTCTATAAGGCCATATCCTTTCTCTATTAGCCCATGTCATTCTGTTGCGGTATAGCATATGATCCATCATATATAGATACCTCTCTCTGATATCTGTATACTTATCTTTATATATCCATCCATATTTTCTTAACCATATGAAATAGTTTTTATCTTTAGATATATCTTGCAATACAATAGTTATATGACAGGTAGGTCTTTTTATCGGATAACTACGTCCTCGAGCTCGGGGTTTTAACTTTTTAATGATAGTACCCTCATTAACTTCGGCTTGACTAATGATTAAAGTCGTTTCGTTGAAACCCATATTGTGACTAGCATTTGCTGCTGCAGAATAAACTAATTTTAAAATGGGATAACATGCTCGATAAGGCATGAGTTCTAGTATCATAAGTGTTTCCTCGTAGGGACGACCACGAATCTGATCAATTACTCTTCGTGCTTTATGAGCAGACATACGTATATGTTGACCTAAAGCGTATACTTCTACATCCGGGTCGCTCTTTATCATAAGATTCACCTCCCACCAATAAACGATGAGCACCTATATTCACTTTATTAATTAACGACGAGATTTATTATCGTTTCTCGCATGTCCCCGGAAATTCAGAGTAGGTGCAAATTCTCCCAATTTGTGACCCACCATACGATCTGTTATATAAACAGGCAAATGCTCCTTTCCGTTATGAATAGCAATTGTATGGCCGATCATTGTGGGTATAATGGTAGATGCCCGGGACCAAGTTACGATTGTATCTTTTTCTGCCTTTATGTTGAGTTTCGCAAT